TTACTTTTCCACTACTTCTTATAAATCCAAACAAGGAGGTTCCGATAAACCGAGAAAATATATATATATAAAAAAGGAATAGTACTCTTTGACGAAGGGGAGCAAAAATCATTGTCCTTTCGACACAAGAAAAGAAAATTCCCTTTCTTGTGTCGAAGATTAGGAAGGCGGGGAATCCCCCCTAGAATCGTTTGTTCCTTTCATTTATCCCTTGCTTTATATTCTCCTACCCCTTAGGTCTATTATCTATTCCCATTCGAATTTGATTCTATTATTCTAATAGAATAGAGTACTATTGATGGATTTCGTGGCATTTCCAATTTGACAATAATGACATAGTCACACCACTCCAATTTGGATTGAAAAAAGGGGAGTTAGGTTCAAGTCAAATAGGTGTTCTTCGCAATATAATACGAGTCTATTGAATACAAGTAATTCCCAATATCTCGCAGAAAAACAGTATAAACAAAGCAAGCAAATCAATCGATCAATAAGAATTGAGTTCTTTATTATGAACTTGATGTTCATAAATACATGGATCTAAAAATTCATTTCAGACAATTGAACCTTCTCAAACTGTTTCTTTTTAAGAACCAAAAATATTTGTGCGAGAACAACAGATGCCAAGAAGAACAAAAGGCCTTGGACACGTGATGGATCTTGAAGTACTATTTCCGCGTCTCCCTGACCAAATCCACCCACGTTAGGATTACTTGTGAGTGGTTGATCAAGCTTGATGGATTCACCTTCTGAAACAAGAAGTTCTGGTCCTGGAGGTATAATATCAACCACTGGGCGTCCATCCGATGCATCCGCTATGGTTATTTCATATCCCCCCTTTTCCTTACGTACGATTTTGCTTACTATACCTGCTGCTGTAGCATTATAGACTGTATTGTTACTCTTACTCCCATCGGGATAAATCTGACCCCTTCCCCTGTTCCCACCTACATATATAGGATATTTTAAGAAGTGAACGTCTTTTTTAGTCGCGGGGTCCGGGGAAAGGATAGGAAAGGTGATTTCACTATATTTCTGACCAGGAACAGGACCTATCACAAGAATATTTTTTTTAGTGGGGCGATAACTCTGAAAAGACAGACTGCCCATCTTTTCTTTCATCTCGGGAGAAATACGATCGGGGGGAGCTAATTCGAATCCCTCAGGTAAAATAAGAACAGCCCCTACATTTAAAGCCCCCCTTTTACCATTAGCAAGAACCTGTTTCAGTTGCATATCATAAGGGATTCTAACAACTGCTTCAAATACAGTATCAGGAAGTACCGCTTGCGGAACCTCAATATCCACGGGCTTACTAGCTAAATGGCAATTGGCACATACAATACGCCCAGTCGCTTCTCGTGGATTTTCATAGCCCTGCTGTGCAAAAATGGGATATGCATATGAAGTAGATGGCCGCGTTATTACATATATCATGATCGATACAGAAATGGATCGAGTCATCTGTTCCTTTATCCAGGAAAGGGTATTTCTATTTTGCATGGTACAATCATTGATCCCAAAATTTCTACAATAAATTAGGTAGGTTGCTAGTATAGTTCCCTATCCGCGATTCTGCTATTGTACTGGAATAATTTTACTGGAATCCAGGAAGAATCCCCTGGATAGGTAGAAATATAAAAAGTGAGTAAGATTTTGAGTGCTTTGTTTATGTACGAAGTAAGAAACATTATGAGTGGATTAATATCGGTGGATCAGTCTTTAGTCATTCATTGAATGATAAATCACTACAAGTGATGGAGATACGCGATTTAAATAACGGAAGATCCAATATTTCAAAATTGTATCTAGAATGACTGGAAAAGTGGAAACAAGACCCGATATAATTTGATCGTTATGATCAAATCCAAAATCTTTGGAGACAGAGCCAATCATAAGTTCCCAACCATGGGGCGAGTGGAATCCGATACATAAATCGGTTAATAAAAGAATAGAAAAAGCTTTGATTGTATCACTTAAGTTATAGAGGAATTCCTGAACCCAAGAATTAAGAGCGACAAGTTCTTCATTACCCAGAATAGAATAACCACTTAGAATAGCGAAACAGATTATATTTGTCGAGAAGTGCAAAATGCTATGGATATAAACCTCATTCTGCATCTTGACCAATTGTATCGTTTCTTTGTGGATTCCTATATGAAGCTTTTGTATATGTGTCTCCGGGTACTCCTTTATCATTTCGTCCAAAAGGAATAGTTCCTCTAATTCTATGAATTTTTCTAGAACATTCTTTTCTTGAATATCATTCAAAAAAGTTTCGGATTGCCTAGTATTCCACCAATTTGTAACCCAAGATTCCAGACTTTTATTTAATGAGAGAGAGATCCACCAGGGCAAAAATACTATAGATGCAAGATATGGGAGGGTAGTGAATGCTTTCTTTTGTGGCATTTTGAATCTTTGAATTGCTAATGAAACCACCTCATTCGGCGACTCTATCTGATCTTTCTATGAAGCATGAGTTCTATAACAAGGTATCGAACCTATGGATCGACTCCCCCTTTTTTATTTGTAATTAATGGGTTAGTCTTTGGATCGAGAAAGGATATAGAATTAGAATAAGGGTTCGCGTCGAATGAAGAAATCAAAAAAGATTGTTTCCAGATTTATCAATGGGTCAAATTCGAAATAATTGCATCCTTTCAAGGAATGCCCAAAAGAGCCGCAGTAATTAATATTATTCGGATTTTGAGACGAAAGAACCCCCTTAGATCCATTATTTCGAAAAGTTTCGCTGGATACCCACAGCCCGGGAATAATTGAGGGAAATTTATGAAAAATATTGATGGGATGATGAAATCAAAAACGAGTGGCAAAACCTGATAGAAATTGGATGTTATAGTTATAAGAAATCCAATCATTTGATTATCAAGCAGGAAAAGAACGGATAAAAAGAAAGATCGATTGATAAAAGAAAGGAGGGGTCATTTACAATATAGATTAGGATCCATCTCTATCTAACATATCAATTTCAAAATACCGGACCCCAAAAAAAGACGAATTCTGTATTCTGAAATGTTATGAGATATGTGATGAATCCATACTTATTAGACTTGTTACTAGTATGAAAGAATTGCGTTCATTTCCATACGCATAAAAAAGAGTTTTGGTGGACAAAAACCACTTCGTTTTCTAGTTCTTCCATATACATCTACTTTTGCTCGATCGAATGCGCGTTCTGAAAAAGCTTTAGTTAAGTTCTAAAAAAAAAAAAAAAGATTCCTTACTTCCTTCCCCAATGCTAATAAAGCATTCATTCTTCAGTTCATTTCAAAAGACTTCAATTGGTACGCGCAAAAAATAGGCCAATTCCGCAGCTTTTTGTTCAATTTCTCGTGGAGTCAAATTCTCATCAGTACGAGTCAAGGGGATGGCTCCCTGGCCTCTGATTTCCATATAAAGGACACGACGGGGAAAAAGACCCTCTTTCATTTCTATTCTAATCGACTGGACATCTCTCATAAGGAATCGAAGGAAGATACGACGACTTATTCCAGGAAATCCCCAACGAAAAATACACACTATTCCTTCTTTTCTATCGAATCGGTCATAACCACTACCTACATTCCACGAAATTGTGCACCACAAATAGGAGCTAATGAACAGACCCGCGATCCCATAGAAAGACATCACGATCCCTTGTGGAAAAAAAAGGATTTGCTGAGACGGGAATAAAGATATCAGATTCCTACCAAGATAACTAGAAGTTCCAACCAATAAGAATCCTAGTGAACCTAAAAGAAGGATACAGGCCCAGCAGAAATTACTTGTTTTTCGAGACCCCGTTATAAGTTCTATCCATATACGTTCTGATCGCCAGTTCATACTAGATCCAGTTTCATTTTATTGGAATTGAGAGAATAACCCAAATGAATTTGGCTTTCCTTTTTTTGTTCCCGAAATAACTCTCATCAACTAGCACTATTATGCTGTGAACCATTAATGATGTGAACCATTAGGAGTAATTCATCGAATTGGTTAAATATAAAAAAGCATCCGCTTCATATGATCCCACTATGGCTATGGATATCTACATACATATAGATACATTGAGTTTCCATTTCATACATCTGCTCTGCGGATCCATTTTTAAATAGCCCTACCTAATGAATGCATTTATCCATATATCATGTTTCCGCTTGTATAAGAGCGCTCTCATTTGTGTTCGAAGGAAGCCGCGTGTTGTACCATATTCCACTAAATAGATATCTGTATTATGATCAAGTCCAAGCCTTGAAAAAATTGGATAGGATTGGGTCCCATCGGATCTAGACAATCTTATTTTTTTGAACATGAAGAAATAAAGAAGCCATTGCAAGTGCCGGAAATACTAGGCCTACTAAAGGCACAAAAATAGAAGGTAAATTGAGAGTTGTCATAGAATGGATACCTCGATTTAATATTTGTACCTGTTATAAAGATATCTTATGATAAGTATATCTATTATAAGTATAGAATAATAAGTGCAAAGAATGTAGAACTAAATAAGTGTACCCATTCACTTTTCTAACCGAAATATATATACGAGAATCCACTCTCTTATCCTCACTCAATATATATACGAGAATCCACTCTCTTATCCTCTTGTTGTCCTTATCTTCTAATAAAGAATGCAAGAGTTTCTTACAAGTTCCAAGGGATTCGTTAGAATCCTATCCAAGAGGGAATCCTAGAACAAAATGTGAGTTCTCGAGAGATATAGAAATATGCAAGGTTTCTTGCCCGTAAGGAAACCCCAGTCTTCTTTTTTTTAATATTTTTACTTGACTGGGATTCCAATAAACAAAATACTCGAAATAGAGGTAAAAAAATGAAATAAAGAAAACGTATTCACTCATTTACTCTAAATCTAAAAAGAGAGTGTGAAAGTAAAATACCAAATCCATAAAATGTCTGGATTCAGGACGTGATACGATTCCGTCAAAGAGGCCTTTTTCAAACAAATACTCAGCCTCTTGGGACCCTTCGGGAACCTCTAT